TAAATAACAAATATTTTAATAATATATAAATTAAATTTTATACTTTTAAAAAAGTAATTTTTATAAAAATCAATCTAATTAACAATTCTTCCAAGTTTACACAAAGTATACATAAATCATGCCTGCCCCTTAATAATAAAGTACTTTATTAATTTATTATAATTTATAATTCATAAACTTAAAGAATCATCTATCACTAATAACAATTTAATTTATTATAATTTTTATTTATAAAAGTTAATTTTAATTTAATAAATTGCCTGATTAAAGGATTACTTTGATGTAGTAAATTAAATAATTAAAATTATATTTATTAATAATTTATATTAATAGATTTTATCTATTTCTTAAAGTATCAAAAACTTTAGTGCAATTTACACCAATTATAATTTTAAATAAAAAATAAGCTAAATAAGCTATTAGGTTCATACCCTAACTATATAGGTTAAATCCTTTTTTTTTAAATATTTTATTATATAACAAAGATTTTATTCTTTTTTTTATTAATACTAGGAACTTTAATCTCTGTATCATCTAATTCTTGATTAGGAATTTGAATAGGACTTGAAATTAATTTAATGGCCTTTATCCCCCTAATAATAAATCCTAATAATTTAGTAAATTCGGAATCTAACTTAAACTATTTTTTAATCCAAACATTTGCCTCCATATTTATATTAATAACACTATTAATTAATTTATTACTAATAAAAATAATATGCATTAATTTATTAATAAATAATACTATAATAATAAAAATTATTATTATATTGCCCCTATTATTAAAATTAGGAATAAGACCCTTCCACTTTTGACTCCCAATTATTATAATAAAATTAAATTGATATAATAGAATAATTTTAGTAACTTGACAAAAACTTGCTCCTATAATAATTATTTCTTATTTAATTAGAATAAATAGTCTAACAATTACAATTATTTTATTTTCTATTTTTACAGGAGCAATTATAGGACTAAATCAAACGTCACTACAAAAAATTTTAGCTTATTCATCAATTAATCACATAGGGTGAATATTATCTGCTATAATATTTAACAAAACAATATGAAATTATTACTTTTTAATTTATTCTTTATTAAATATTTCCCTTATATTTATATTTAACTTAATAAAAATCTTTTATTTAAATCAAATTTATTATTGAATATCTAACTATCTAACTAAAATTTATTTCATATCAATATTATTGTCATTAGGAGGGATGCCCCCTTTATTAGGATTTCTCCCTAAATGATTAATTATCCAAGTATTCATAATTATAAAATTTAACCTATTAATTATAAGAATAATTTTAATAAGATTAATTACCCTATACTTCTATTTAAAAATTAGACTATCTTCATTCATAATAAACTATAATGAAATAAATTATTTAACAAATAATAACTTAAATATCTTTTTATTTTCTACAATCATTTCAATAACCTTTTTTTCACTATTTACACTAAACTTTCTTATTTTAATATTTTTTATATAAGATTTTAAGTTAAATAAACTAATAATCTTCAAAATTATTTATAAAAGAATCACTTTTAAATCTTAGTAATAATTATACAACATTAAATTTGCAATTTAAAATCATTTATTTGACTATAAGATTATTTAATTAAAAAAGAAAACTCTTTATAAATAAATTTACAATTTATTACTATTAATCAGCCATTTAATTATTACTTACAAAAAAAAATTGAATAAATGGCTCTTTTCAACTAACCATAAAGATATTGGAACATTATATTTTATTTTTGGAGCATGGACAAGAATAGTAGGAACTTCCCTAAGAATACTTATTCGAGCAGAATTAGGATACCCTAATTCTTTAATCGGAGATGATCAAATTTATAACGTAATTGTTACCGCTCATGCCTTTATTATAATTTTTTTTATAGTAATACCTATTATAATTGGAGGATTTGGTAATTGATTAGTCCCCCTAATACTATCTGCCCCTGATATAGCCTTTCCCCGCCTTAATAATATAAGATTCTGACTATTACCCCCTTCACTTACTCTACTTTTATGTAGTAGTCTAGTAGAAAAAGGAACTGGAACAGGCTGAACAGTTTACCCCCCCTTATCTTCAATATTATATCATTCAGGAAGATCTGTTGATCTATCTATTTTCTCACTACATTTAGCCGGGATTTCTTCTATTCTAGGAGCAATTAATTTTATCTCTACTATTATAAATATACAACCAATAGGAATAAAATTTGATAAAATACCTTTATTTAGATGAGCTGTATTTATTACAGCTATTTTATTATTATTATCGTTACCTGTTCTTGCAGGAGCTATTACAATACTTCTAACAGATCGAAACTTAAATACTTCTTTTTTTGACCCTGCTGGAGGAGGAGACCCTATTTTATATCAACATTTATTTTGATTTTTTGGACACCCTGAAGTATATATTTTAATTTTACCTGGATTTGGAATAATTTCCCACATAATTAGACAAGAAAGAGGGAAAAAAGAAACCTTTGGCACTCTAGGAATAATTTATGCTATATTAACTATTGGCCTCTTAGGATTTATTGTGTGAGCTCACCATATATTTACCATTGGAATAGATGTAGATACACGGGCTTACTTTACATCAGCAACAATAATCATTGCTGTCCCAACAGGAATTAAAATTTTTAGTTGATTAGCAACATTACACGGAACATCCTTTAACCCCTCCTCTTCCCTTCTCTGATCTATTGGATTTGTATTCTTATTCACAGTAGGAGGACTAACAGGAGTTATTTTAGCAAACTCTTCAATTGACATCATTCTTCATGATACATATTATGTCGTAGCCCATTTTCACTATGTTTTATCAATAGGAGCTGTCTTCGCCATTATAGGAGGATTCATTTTTTGATACCCCCTATTTACAGGAATAAATATAAATGAATTATTACTAAAAATTCAATTTTTTATAATATTTTTAGGAGTCAACCTAACTTTTTTCCCCCAACATTTTCTAGGTCTTGCAGGAATGCCCCGACGTTACTCAGACTACCCAGACTCCTATACAATATGAAATATTATTTCATCCATCGGATCTACTATATCCTTTTTGAGAATTTTATTCTTTATTTTAATTATTTGAGAAAGAATAATTTATCAACGACAAATAATTTATTCTATCCAAATTAATTCAATAATTGAAATAACACAACTATGGCCCCCTTCAGAACACTCCTATAATCAAATCCCCATATTAAACAACTAACTTTAATATGGCAGATTAGTGTAATGAATTTAAACTTCATAAATAAAGAAAATTCTTTTATTAAAAATTGCAACATGAACCAATTTAACTCTACAAGATAGAAATTCCCCTCTAATAGAACAATTAATTTTTTTTCATGATTACTCTCTCTTAATTTTAATTTTAATTACTATTTTAGTCTCTTATATTATAAGAATATTAATATTTAATAAATTTACAAACCGATTCTTATTATCTGGACAAATAATTGAAATTATTTGAACAATTATTCCCACAATTATTTTAATATTTATTGCTCTTCCATCTCTTCGCCTATTATACCTACTAGATGAAATTAATTTTCCCACAATCACCCTTAAAACAATCGGACACCAATGATATTGATCTTATGAATATTCTGATTTTATAAATATTGAATTCGATTCATATATATTATTAAGCAATAATAATCAAATATTTCGACTATTAGATGTAGATAACCGAATTATTCTTCCCATAAACATAAAAATGCGCATCATTATTACCGCAACAGATGTAATTCACTCATGAACAATCCCATCCCTAGCAATTAAAATTGATGGAACTCCTGGCCGATTAAATCAAACTACTTTTTCTATCAATCGGCCAGGAATTTTATTTGGCCAATGTTCTGAAATTTGTGGATCTAATCATAGATTTATGCCTATTGTAATTGAAAGAACATCTTTTAATAATTTCATTAATTGAATTAAAAATTTTAACTAAAATAAATCACTAGATGACTGAAAGTAAGTAAGGGTCTCTTAAACCTTTTTATAGTACCTAACAACTACTTCTAATGATTAATATATTTAAAATAATAAAAAAAAATTAGTTAAAAAAAATAACATTAATCTGTCTAATTAAAATCATTATAATTATTAATATTTTTTAATTCCACAAATAAACCCAATAAATTGATTAACCCTATTTCTATTTTTTATTATTATTCTAACATTATTTAATATTAAAACCTATTACAATTTCTTTATAAATAAAAATAACTCAATTTATAATTATAACAACAAAAAAAAATTATTAATAAATTGAAAATGATAACTAACTTATTTTCTATTTTTGACCCAACTTCTTCTATTATTTCATGACCCATTAACTGAATCAGAACAATTATAGGAATTTTACTTATACCAACAATATTCTGATTAATCCCCTCACGATTTAACTTCATTTTTAATCTAATTAGAATAAAACTAAATAATGAATTTAAAATACTCTTAATTAATTCTAATCACAAAAAAAGAACTCTTTTATTCATTTCCATATTTTATTTAATTATATTTAATAACGTATTAGGGCTATTTCCCTACATTTTTACTAGTACAAGACAAATATCAATAACACTAACACTATCTCTCCCCTTATGAATTTCATTCATATTATATGGATGAATTAATTCCACTCAACATATATTTAAACATTTAGTGCCTCAAGGAACTCCCCTAGCTTTAATAAATTTTATAGTATGTATTGAAACTATAAGTAATTTAATTCGCCCAAGAACTTTAGCAATTCGTCTTACTGCTAATATAATTGCAGGACATTTACTTATAACACTTCTTGGAAATACAGGAAATTTAATTCCCTTTTATTTTTATTATATTTTATTAATTACCCAATTAATACTATTAACCTTAGAATCTGCCGTTGCAATTATTCAAGCCTATGTATTTACTACTTTAAGAACATTATACTCTAGAGAAACTAATTAAATATATTATATAAGTGTCCAATCATTCAAATCACCCCTTTCATTTAGTTAATTATAGCCCATGGCCTCTATTAGGCGCCACTAGAACATTAATATTAGTATCAGGATTAATTATATGATTCCACCAATATACTATTAATTTACTTTTATTAAGAATTACAATAACATTAATTATTATATTTCAATGATGGCGGGATATTTCACGAGAAAGCACCTTTCAAGGGCTACATACTTTATCAGTAATTAATGGTATAAAATGAGGAATAATCCTTTTTATTATTTCTGAAATTTTATTTTTCTTTTCTTTTTTCTGAAGCTTTTTCCACAGAAGCCTATCCCCCTCCATTGAATTAGGTTTAAATTGACCCCCCTCAAATATCACCCCATTTAACCCCCTACAAATTCCATTACTTAATACAATAATTCTATTAAGATCTGGTATTACAGTCACTTGATCTCATCATAGCCTAATAGAAAAAAACTTTGATCAAATAACAAAAAGACTTTTTATTACAATTATTCTAGGAATTTATTTCTCTACCTTACAAGCCTATGAATACTTAGAAGCTTCTTTCTCAATTGCTGATTCATCATATGGAACAACTTTTTTTATTGCCACAGGGTTTCATGGCCTTCATGTATTAATTGGAACAACTTTTTTATTAACCTGTTTAATTCGGCATATAAGTCACCACTTCTCATCAACCCATCACTTTGGGTTTGAAGCAGCCGCCTGATACTGACATTTTGTTGATATTATTTGACTTTTTTTATATATTACTATTTACTGATGAGGAAATTAAATTATTAAATATAATTTATATAATATAATAAGTATTTATAACTTCCAATTATAATGTTTAAAAATAAATTTAATATAAATAATTTTATCAATATTATACATAGCAATAATATCCTTACTAATTCCCTTAACAATAATAATTATAGCCTCTTTATTATCAAAAAAACACTTATTCAATCAAGAAATAAATTCTGCTTTTGAATGTGGCTTTGATCCTAAAAGTTGCCCCCGCCTTCCATTTTCTCTTCAATTTTTTTTAATTACTATCATTTTTTTAATTTTTGATGTAGAAATTATCCTATTATTTCCTATTATTATTACCATAAAATTCTCCAACTTATTAATATGAACATTAACTATTACTTTTTTTATTATAATTTTAATTATAGGACTATACCATGAATGAAACCAATCTGCACTAAACTGATTAATTTAAATTAATAAAGGAAAATAGTTAACTATAACATTTGACTTGCATTCAAAAAGTATTGAACACTCAATTTTTCTTAAAATTAGAAATAATAAATATACTTAATTTCGACCTAAGCCCATGATATTAAAATATCCTAATTTAAATTAATTAAAACCAAAATAGAGGTATATTGCTGTTAACAATAAAAATGGGGTGTCCTAATTAAATAAGAAATATGGAATCATCAAATAAAAGCTGCTAACTTTAATTTAAATGACTAATATCATTTATATTTCTTTTTAAAATAAAATTTATATAGTTTATATAAAACATTACATTTTCATTGTAAAATAAAAAATATTTTTTTTATTAATAATTAATTACTTAAAGATTTAATTTAATCTCAATAATATCTTCAATATTATGCTCTATATAAGCTATTTAAATAAATAATTATCAAAAATAAAACAATTATTAGAAAAAAAAACCCCATCAAATAAATTTTTAAACTATTTAAATTAACTAATTCATTAAACTTACTTGAATAAATTAATAAATAAAATAAATTCTGGGCCCCAAAAAATTCTCTCCACCCCTGATCTATATTTTTTATTACATTTATACACATTATTAAAATAAATTTATTAATATATAAAGTAGATAAAATAGGTAAAAATCATATTAAACTAAAAAACCTTACTAATCTAATAAAACGTAAAGACTTATTTATATATTGTAAAGAAACAACTGAAATAAAATAACCGCTAATAGCCCCCATAAAACAAACAAATAAAGTTATTAACTTTAAAAAATAAGGTAAACAAATTATATAGGGAGAAGGAAAAATTAATCACATTAAAAATCTTCCTCTAAAAATTGAAAATAAAACTAAAAATATTATTCTTTTTAATATTAATCAATTCTCATTAATTATCAAATTAATAGAAAGACTATTAAAATCCCCCACTATAGAGTAATATACTAATCGAAAAGAATATCTTACAGTAAGGCCTGTACTAAAAAAAAAAAAAAAAAAAATTAAACCATTTAAAGAAGAAAAACAAGAGAGCTCTAAAATCAAGTCCTTAGAATAAAACCCCGCTAAAAAGGGGGCCCCCGATAAAGCTAAATTTGCAATATTAAAAAAAGTTCTAGTCAAAGGCATTCCCCTACTGATAGCCCCTATAAACCGAATATCTTGAAAATCTATTAAATTGTGAATAATTGCCCCTGCACATATAAACAATAATGCTTTAAATATTGCATGAGTTAACAAATGAAAAAATGCTAACTTAGGATAACCTATTGATAAAATTATTATTATTAATCCTAATTGACTTAAAGTAGATAATGCAATAATTTTTTTTAAATCGAACTCAAAGTTAGCCCCCACTCCCGACAATAATATTGTAATCCCCGAAATTAACAACATAATCTGCCCTAATAAATTATCACATAAAAAAATATTAAAACGAATTAATAAGTAAACCCCCGCAGTGACTAATGTTGAAGAATGGACTAAAGCAGAAACAGGGGTAGGAGCAGCTATAGCTGCCGGAAGTCAAGAAGAAAATGGTACTTGAGCACTTTTTGTTATCCCCGCAATTATAATAAAAAATATAATAACTATTATTAAACTATCCCCCTTTATAAAATTTAAATAAAAAACATAATTCCAAGAACCATAATTTAATATTCATGCAATAGATAATAAAATTCCTACATCACCAATACGATTAGATAAAACAGTCAATATCCCCGCACTATAAGATTTTACATTTTGAAAATAAATTACTAGCCCATAAGAAACTAATCCTAATCCATCTCACCCTAATAAAATACTAATTAAATTAGGACTTATAATTAATAATATTATAGAAAATACAAATATTAAAATCAGTATAATAAACCGCACTGTAAACCTATCTCTCGCCATATAACTTATACTATACAAAATAACCAACCCAGAAATTATTAAAACAAAAGAAATAAATAAACAGCCCATCCAATCAAATAATAATGTTATAACAATTATACAAGAATGTAAAGAAACAACCTCTCATTCTAAAAAATAAACTAAGTCTTCACAAAAAAAATAAATTGAAAATAAAAAACTTAAAAAACTTATCAAAATAAATCAAATAAAACTAATAAAATTAATAGAAATAATTTTTATTATCTAAAATAAATAATTATATCTTAAGAATCACAATCCCATATTTTTATTAAACTATTTAAATTTTACTTAATTATTAAAGCCACAATATACAACTATCACTTTTTAAAATCAATAAATTTAAAGGGAATCAATGCAAAACTAATAATAAATATTCTCGATTGAGGCCCCCTGAATAAGAATAAACAATATGCCCTAACTTTCCATGTTGTCTATAAGAGAATAAATAAAGTGAATAAGCAGCACTAAAAAAAGATAAACAAGATAATCCCAACATTAATAATCATGACCAACCAATAATTCTATTTAAAAGACCAATTTCCCCTAAAAGATTTAATGTCGGAGGACAAGCCATATTACTAATACATAATAAAAATCACCATAAACTTATTCTTGGTATAAAATTTATTAGTCCCTTATTAATTAATAAACTACGACTGGCCAATCGTTCATAATTAATATTGGCCAAACAAAATAATCCAGAAGAACACAGCCCATGAGCAATTATCAAAGTAAAAGATCTCATTAAACCTCAAGACATTAAAGTTATTAACCCACTTAAGACAAGCCCTATATGGGCGACAGAAGAATAAGCAATTAATATTTTTAAATCTAACTGATATAAACAAACTAAACTAATAATAATGGCCCCTATTACACTAATAATAATAATAATAAAATTAAATTTTATCCCCAACTTAATTATAATAGGGAAAACCCGCAATAAGCCATATCCCCCTAATTTCAATAAAATTCCAGCTAAAATTATAGACCCAGAAATAGGGGCTTCAACATGAGCCTTAGGAAGCCATAAATGAAATATATATATTGGTATTTTTACTAGAAAAGCCAAAACTATAACTAAATAAAAATATAAATAATTTATTCTTAAATTTAATAAATCAAAAACTTGTGTAAAATTTAAATAATATAAATAAAAAATACCTAATAATATCGGTAAAGAAGCTAATAAAGTATAAAATAATAAATAAATACCAGCTTGAACACGCTCGGGCTGTTGGCCCCACCCTAAAACCAATAACAAAATTGGAATTAAACTACTCTCAAAAAAAATATAAAAAACAAAAAGATTTATTCTAATAAATGTTAAAAATAATAAAATCAATAACCCTAAAACAAAAAAAATAAATATATTATTATAATTATTATAATAATAAATTTTTTCTCTAGCCATTAATATTAAAGAACAAATCCATAAACTTAATAAAATTATCCCATAAGAAATTAAATCCCCCCCAAATCAATAACTAATATTATATCAATAATTTACATAAGTATTATTAATAATAAAAATAAAAGTACTTATAAATAATAAATTTTGAATTAATCAATAACTTTTATTTAATAAAAAACATAAAGGTAAAATAAAAATTAATCCAAATAAAAATTTTAACATTAATATTAACTTAAATTTAATTCAACCAATTAAATATTAAAAACTTGAAAAAAATTATTACCATGAGTACGAATTATAGATACTAAAAGAGATAAGCCTAAAGCCCCCTCACAAACATTAAATACTAATACCCCCATTAAAAAATAATTCTCTGTAAAATTTACCTTTAAATAAATAAATAATAAAATAAATAAACTCAAAACTATAAACTCCAATCTTAATAATATTAATAAAAGAAACTTTTGATTCACAAAAAAACTGATAGCCCCTATAATAAATATAAACAATACCACATAAATAATTAAATCTGTAAACATTCTTATACAAAATAAAATTAACAAAAATATCTTTATAATTTAAATTAAAATTATGATCTTGTAAATCATACTTAAGAAACCCTCTTTAAAGATATCAAAAAAAAGTAAGTACCTAACTTTAATATCCAAAACTAATATTTTATATAAACTATTTTCTGAATATTAATGTTTCAACCACTCCTATTAACCTTAACTATATTAATATCACTCTTATTTTTTAAAATAAAACACCCCCTATCTATAGGCCTTATTCTAGTTATTCAAACATTATTAATTTGTCTACTAATTAATTTATTAAATGAAAGAATATGAATCTCTTATATATTATTTTTAATATTTATTAGAGGCATACTCGTATTATTTATATACATTACTACTTTAGCTCCCAATGAATTATTTTTATTTTCTTACAAAACACTATTTACTATAACTTTAATTACATTATTTACTATTTTTATTCTATATTCATATAATAAATATTTTAATAGAAAAACACAAGAAATAAATAATATAAATTTCAACTTAATTAATAAAGAAAACCTAATAATAATAAATAAAATTTATAATTATCCTATTAATTATCTAACTATATTATTAATTATTTATCTATTTATAACTTTAATTATTACCATTAAAATTACTAATTTCAACCATGGGGCTTTACGAAAAATACATTAATTTACAATAAAAAAACATAAATGAATAAACAACTTCAATTAACTCATCCCCTATTAAAAATTTTTAATAATTCATTAGTTAGCCTCCCCACCCCTCTAAATATTTCAACTTGATGAAATTTTGGCTCTTTATTAGGGCTATGTTTAATAATTCAAATTTTTACTGGACTATTTTTAACAATACATTATTCAAGAAACACACAAATTGCCTTCGATTCAGTTATTCACATTTGCCGAAATGTAAATTATGGATGACTAATCCGCACTATTCACGCAAACGGGGCCTCTTTTTTTTTTTTTAGTATATACTTTCATATTGGCCGAGGAATCTATTATAATTTATTTATAAATATTAATACATGAATCATTGGAGTATTATTAATATTTTTAACAATAGGAACAGCTTTTATAGGATATGTATTACCCTGAGGACAAATATCTTTTTGAGGAGCTACTGTTATTACAAATCTTTTATCAGCCATTCCTTATTTAGGAACAACTCTTGTACAATGAATCTGAGGAGGGTTTGCCATTGATAATGCAACCTTAACCCGATTCTTTGCAATTCACTTTTTACTCCCCTTTATCATTAGCGCTTTTACCATAATCCATCTTTTATTTCTCCATCAACATGGAAGAAGAAACCCCATAGGAATAAATAGAAATATTATTAAAATTCCCTTTCACCCTTATTTCTCCTTTAAAGATATTACAGGATTCATTAGTATATTAACAACTATATTTTTATTAATTATAATTGAACCCTATTTATTAAGAGACCCCGATAATTTTATTCCAGCTAACCCTCTTGTAACCCCAATCCACATTCAACCCGAATGATATTTCTTATTTGCTTATGCAATTTTACGCTCTATCCCCAATAAACTTGGAGGAGTTATTGCTTTAATTATATCAATCTCAATTTTACTTATTCTCCCCCTTTCTTCTAATAATAAATTTAAAGGAAACCAATTTTATTATTTTAATAAAAAAATATTTTGAATACTAACTACAATAATTATTTTATTGACCTGAATTGGAGCACGCCCAGTAGAAGCCCCATATATTATTACAGGACAAATTTTAACAATTCTTTACTTTACTTACTATATTATTAACCCTCTTATAATATATCTTACAGATATAAAATTAAAAAATTAATTTTATAAATAAACTTTAATACTCTTAGTTTAAGAACTTGATAAAAGTATTTATTTTGAAAATAAAAAATAGAAATTTCAATTTTCTGTAAACTTACTCATTTATAGTCCACTCATAAATTTATATATTTACTACTTTTTATTATTTTAAACTAAAGCAATCTAAAAACTATCAACTTAAACCCTATAAAAAAAAATAAATAATTTAAAGACACCGGTAAAAAACTCTTTCAAGCCAAATTTATTAATTTATCATACCGGAATCGAGGTAAAACCCCTCGAATCCAAATAAATATAAATCTAATAACCCCCAACTTAAAAAAAAAATAAAGAGTAAAATTGGCCCCACCTAAAAACATTAATCTAATCAATATACTTATAAATAAAATTCTTGCATATTCAGCTAAAAAAATTATAGCAAATCTCCCACTCCCATACTCGATATTAAACCCAGAAACTAACTCAGACTCCCCCTCTGCAAAATCAAAAGGAGTTCGATTAGTCTCAGCCAAAGATCTAGCCCCCCAACACAATATTAAAGGAAAACATAAGTATATAAATCAAACATACTTTTGGTATAATAAAAATCCTATTATATTAAAACTTAAAATTAAAATAATAAAACATATCAAAATCAAACTTAATCTAATTTCATAAGAAATTGTTTGAGCAACAGCCCGTAAAGCCCCTAATAAAGAATATACTGAATTAGAAGATCACCCTGAAATTATAATTATATAAACTCCTACACTAGTACAGCACAAAAAAAATAATAAACTTAAATTAAAAGAATATAATTTAATAATATAAGGAATACATAATCAAAGCAACATAATCAAAAATAAAGACATAACAGGAGAAATATAATAAACTAAATAATTTGATAAAACAGGATATACCTGTTCATTAAAAAATAATTTTAAAGCATCTCTAAAAGGCTGTAAAACTCCTGTTGGCCCCACCCTATTTGGCCCCTTGCGCAACTGAATATACCCTAAAACCCTTCGTTCTAATAAAGTTAAAAAAGCCACTCCAATTAATAAAAAAATAATTAATAATAATCCCCCTAAAAATATTATTAATAAATCAAAAAAAAAAATTATTATCTATAGAAACCCCTCTATATAAATAAAATCTAAATTTATTACAATATTCTGTCAAGACAATAAAATAATTACTTATATTCAATTTTTATATAAAAATATAATAATATTGGTCCTTTCGTACTAAAAATTATATACTAACTAAAGATAGAAACCAACCTGGCTCACACCGGTTTGAACTCAGATCATGTAAGAATCTAAAAGTCGAACAGACTTAAAATTATAAGCTTCTGCACCTAAAACTAATCTTAATCCAACATCGAGGTCGCAAAATTTTTTATAAATATGAACTTAAAAAAAAAATAACGCTGTTATCCCTAAGGTAATTTAATCTTTTAATCATAACCAATGGATCATTAATCTAAATATTATTATTTATAAAAATAAAAGTTAACCAAATTTTAATATCACCCCAATTAAATATATTAATACAATAAAAATTAATAAAAAAATCTATAAAACTCTCATAAATTAAATATAAAACTCTATAGGGTCTTCTCGTCTTTTAATAAAATCTTAGCTTTTTTACTAAAAAATAAAATTCAATTAATTTAATCAAAACAGTAAATATTTCATTCAACCATTCATACAAGTTTTCAATTAAAAAACTAATGATCATGCTACCTTTGCACAGTTAAAATACTGCGGCCATTTAAATAACTAATCAGTGGGCAGGCCAAACCTTAGATACAACTTCAAAAAGACATGTTTTTGATAAACAAGTGAATATTTAATTTGCCTAATTATTTAATTAAATATAATTAATATAAATATATTTTAAATTAAATTTACTAATATAATCATTATACCTTCATTTAATTAATTTAAATAATATTTTTAATATAATAATTAAAATTAAATAAATAATACAATAATAATAATAAAATAAATTATTACATATTTATTAACAATGACTAATTCTAAATCTATATTTATTTAAATTTAATAAAATTTTTAAAAATTTTATTAAAAGCTTATCCCTTTAATAATTTATATTTAAATTTAATATAATTATAAAATAAATTATTATCATCTAAATATATAAATTAAATTTATTTCTTAAAAAACTAGATATAAATAAAAACGAATAACATTTCATTTCCATTATTTTATTATATATAATTATACCACACTATAAAAAATAAAATAATAAATCTTTTATAATCGAGATACATTTAAATATAAATATATTAATTAATTATCCCTGAGACACAAGGTACAATAAATTAAATTTTCTTACTATATAAATTCTTTAATTAATATTTAATATTCCTATTACTATACAATTTAACTATCACAAATATTATTTTATTTATAAAATATACAAAACAAAATCAATTTAAAATTATTTTAATTAATAAAATATAAAAAAAAAAAAAAATTAATAACTATTTATTAATCAATTTAATTTGATTCTCACAAATATGTTCTCAATGTAAAAAAAAATCTCTCTTTAATTTAAATTGAATATCTAAAAACACTTTCCAGTACTTTTACTATGTTACGACTTATTTCATAAATTTATGAAAGTGACGGGCAATATGTACATATTTTAAAATTAAAATCAATAAATATTAATATATTTATTTACTATTAAATCCACCTTCAAATCTATTTTCATCAAATTATTCATTTAATTAAATTATTATTGTAATTCATTATCCCCCAATAATAAACTGCACCTTGATCTGACATATTTAATAATTTATTAATTCTGAATATTAATTTTTTTTAAAAATATCCTTATGACGACGATATACAAATTATAATAAATTAAGTAAGATAATTGAGCACTATCTATTAAATAACAAATTCCTCTAAACAAAATAAAATACCGCCAAATTTATTAACTTTCAAGAACTTAACTATTACTCATCAAATATTAATTATTATTTTTTCTATAATAGGATATCTAACCCTAGTTTATTAAAAAATTTTATAAGACTCAATAACATCAATAATTTTAAATTTTATAAAAATTCAAAATTTTACTTAAAAATTTTAATATTAATCTAACTATACTATTATTTAACTTTAATTTTAAAAATTTATTTATATTAATTGTCTAACCGCAGTTGCTGGCACAATTTTAACTAACACTAAATAAATTACTAATTCAAAATTTCTTTTAATAATTAATATTAATTACTACAAATATAAATTAAGTTAATATTTTTAAAATATTAATCATTTAATACAAAAATTTATATATAAAATAATTTAAAAATAAATTACTAAATAAAAATTAAATTTTATACTTTTAAAAAAGTAATTTTTATAAAAATCAATCTAATTAACAATTCTTCCAAGTTTACACAAAGTATACATAAATCATGCCTGCCCCTTAATAATAATTTACTTTATTAATATACTATATATAA